AATGGAAAAGAACATTTACCTATTTATATAACAGATCGTATGGTAGGACATAAATTGGGAGAATTTTCACCTACTCTAAACTTTCGGGGACACGCCAAAAATGATAATAGATCTCGTCGTTAATAAAAAAAGTCCATTATATAATTTATATTAATTTTTTTTATTTTTAATAAATTTTATTAAATTATATTATTAAAAAATACTAAATAAATAAAAATTATTAAATTATATTATTAAAAAATACTAAATAAATAAAAAATAAAATAAAAAATATTAAAAATATAAATAATAACTAAATAAAGGAAAGTACACCCAGGTAGGATGTGTCATTTTATGTATTTTATGTATAGTAGTGGAGGGTTATGGGACAAAAAATAAATCCGCTCGGTTTCAGACTTGGTACAAACCAAAGTCATCATTCTCTTTGGTTTGCACAATCAAAAAATTATTCCGAGAGTTTACAAGAAGATCAAAAAATACGAGATTGTATCAGGAATTATGTACAAAAAAAGATAAAAATTTCTTCTGGTGTCGAAGGAATTGCACGAATAAAGATTCAAAAAAGAATCGATCTCATTCAAGTCATAATCTATATGGGATTCCCAAAGTTATTAATAGAAGGAGAGGGTAAGCCTCGAAGAATTGAGGAATTACAGATAAATGTACAAAAAAAACTTAATTGTGTAAATCAAAAAGTCAACATTATTATTACAAGAATAGCAAATCCTTATGGACACCCCAATATTCTTGCAGAATTTATAGCCGGACAATTAAAGAATAGAGTTTCATTTCGTAAAGCAATGAAAAAAGCTATTGAATTAAGTGAACAGGCGGGTACAAAAGGAATTCAAGTACAAATTGCGGGACGTATCGACGGAAAAGACATTGCACGTGTTGAATGGATCAGAGAAGGTAGGGTTCCTCTACAAACCATTCAAGCTAAAATAGATTATTGTTCCTATACAGTTCGAACTATTTATGGTGTATTAGGCATAAAAATTTGGATATTTGTAAACGAAGAATAAGAAGCTTTTCCCTATATCTGCTGGTGATAAAAAAAAATAAGCAATTTTTTAAGGTTGAATTATAAATTCGATTAATCATTTGATATTGAGATAATTGCTATGCTTAGTGTGCGACTCGTTGGTTTTTTTAGAGTGGATAGGATTCACAACAAAAAAAAGAACTATCGAGCTAATAACCAACTCATCGCTCCGCATTATGTGGATCTAAAGAACCAATCAAGATATACAAGATATAAGGAAAGAAATCTTGGTGATATCATTATAGCAACTGTCAAATATTGCAAAAAAAAAAAGAAAGGGAAAAAACTAATTGGATTATGAGTTGTGAAGCAATAAGAATATATAGATAAGTGGAAAGACGAAAGAAAGAGAGAAAAAGAATATCAATGATATCCGATTCTAATATGTAAGGTCTATGAGTCATCTCATAAATCATAAAAAGGTAGTGTAAGAAAACAGCAATACTAAAAAAATCCATAAGTAGATGAATAGATTTTAATTAGATAAATATATCCATAGAACAAAGAGCCCTGAGTCAAAAAAACTGAGAAGGTTGACTCAAAAATTTATTAGGAGCTTCGTTGTAGAATTAAGACCTAACCATTAATTGAGAAGCGATGGGAACGACGGAACCTGTGAATACATAAGATTGGAAATTTTAATGATTCATTAGATGGGATGGCGAACGAACCAAAAAGAAGTCCATTTATTCTGAGGAGTCTCATAGGGCTAAACCCTATGTATGACATAGATAGTGAACGAGTAAATATTCGCCCGCGAAAATTTTTATTTTTATTGTAAATTTAGAAATTTAGACCAATCCGATATGATAATAAACGAGAAAACAAAATAAAGATTGATTATAACCTTAAATATTAGAAATTCTATTAAAAATATTATTCTAAATAACAATTATAAAGTTCTATATGGATAGCAAAAATTGTCTCTAATCATAGAATAGAAAATACAAAATGGAAATAGAATCCATGTTTAGTTATGTTATATATTAAAACAAGATATGTACTAATTTCCAATAGACAAAAAAATGCGACTCAAAAAAAAACCACAATTCAGTATATTTATATTAAAAAACGAAATGTACATTCTTTTTTTTAATCGTTTCATTCGCGAGGAGCCATATGAGGTGAAAATCTCATGTATGGTTCTGTAGTAGAGATGGGATTGAGAAAAAACCATCAACTATAACCCAAAAAGAACCAGATTCCGTAAACAACATAGAGGAAGAATGAAAGGAATATCCTATCGAGGTAATAAGATTTGTTTCGGTAGATATGCTCTTCAGACGCTTGAACCTGCTTGGATCACATCTAGACAAATAGAGGCAGGGCGTCGGGCAATGTCACGAAATGCCCGCCGTGGTGGAAAAATATGGGTACGCATATTTCCAGACAAACCAGTTACAGTAAGACCCACAGAAACACGTATGGGTTCGGGAAAAGGATCTCCCGAATATTGGGTAGCTGTTGTTAAACCGGGTAGAATACTTTACGAAATGAGTGGAGTCACAGAAAATATAGCCAGAAAAGCTATTTCAATAGCAGCATCCAAAATGCCTATACGAACTCAATTCATTATTTCGGGATAAGAATTCGAACCAAAGCAAAGAAGTCTTTGGAATGAAAAAACAATTGAATTTGTAGTTTTGGTTTCTTTTTTTTAGACAAACAATATTTCTAATATTTCTTTTTGACTTCGACCTTTGCACTGAAAGAACAAATCAAAAATGATATGATTCAACCTCAAACCCATTTGAATGTAGCCGATAATAGCGGGGCCCGCGAATTGATGTGTATTCGAATCATAGGAGCTAGTAATCGACGATATGCTTATATTGGTGACATTATTGTTGCTGTAATCAAAGAAGCAGTACCAAACACACCTTTAGAAAAATCAGAAGTGATCAGAGCTGTAATTGTACGTACTTGTAAAGAATTCAAACGTAACAGCGGTATGATAATACAATATGATGATAATGCTGCAGTTGTCATTGATCAAGAAGGAAATCCAAAAGGAACTCGAATTTTTGGTGCGATCGCACGAGAATTGAGACAGTTAAATTTCACTAAAATAGTTTCATTAGCACCCGAGGTATTATAAGGATTCAAAAGCAAAACCGGGATAGATTTTTCTATTTGCTATTTGAATGAAATAGATTAATTAATAGATTATGTCTCACGCATATACCTTTTTAATTACTCAAAAAAATATATTCAAAAAAAATACGAAGTCATAAAAAAAAAAGAAAAAAAAAAGCATGTGAATTATATGAAAAGTCAAGGGCTAAAATCATTTTTTTTTATCATGGGAAAGGATACGATTGCTGACATAATAACCTCTATACGAAATACTGACATGAATAGAAAGGGAACGGTTCGAATACTCTCTACTAACATCACTGAAAACATTGTTAAAATACTTTTACGGGACGGTTTTATTGAAAACGTGAGAAAGCATCGGGCAATTGACAAAGATTTTTTAGTTTTAACTCTACGACATAGAAGAAATAGAAAGGGGTCATATAAAACTATTTTGAATTTAAAACAGATCAGCAGGCCCGGTCTACGAATCTATTCGAATTATCAACGAATTCCGAGAATTTTAGGAGGAATGGGGATTGTAATTCTTTCGACTTCTCGAGGTATAATGACAGATCGAGAGGCTCGATTAGAAAGAATTGGCGGAGAAATTTTGTGTTATATATGGTAATCTTTCTGATATACGAATTCGATGAGAAACTTACATACATACATATTCATATTGGTGAAAAAAGAAAGAAAAAAACAAGGTTCGAATGTCACTCCTCGTCCATTATTTAATACGTGAAGGTTTTTTTTAACTCGAATTAGGAATAGAAAAAAGGAAAAAATGACTTAAAATAAAAAATGGCTTGATGATGGTTTAGTTTCACTTAATGCACCAATTCCCAATGGTATAGTATATTCCGGGTTCGTTTAGATAATGAAGATCTGATTTTAGATTCTGTTTCAGGAAGGATTCAACACCGTTTTTTAGACATATACTACTTACAAGTTAAAACAAAAAATAAAGAAGTAAGTCATTTTTTGAGTCAACCGGAGGGCATCTAATTTATAGACCCCGGAACAAAGATTAGAATGATTAGACTGTTTTTTCAACTTCAACATTCCTTTTTAGGGAATACAGTTAAAAGTTCCAAATTTCAGGAAAACATATTTTCTTACAATAAAATAGATTTCAGAATTAAATTAAGTTAAGGAATTAAATATGAAAATAAGAGCCTCTGTTCGTAAAATTTGCGAAAAATGTCGACTGATTCGTAGGCGAGGACGAATTATAATAATTTGTTCCAACCCAAGACATAAACAAAAACAAGGATAATATTTCGAAAAACAAAAAAGAGAGCTTTCTAGTTTTCTAAAGCTAAAAGTAAAAGACCAGATGCGCAAATCAAATAAAAAAATGGAATTTCAATTAAAATTAGAAAATTCCATTTCCTATTCAATATATTCTATTATATTGAATAATAATATATAAAATAAATAATTATAATTAAAAGAAATAATTATAATTAAAGAAATAGGTTCTATAAATATAGAAATTCATTTCAAACATTATTTAATTCTATAATCTATTTATAGAAAATAGAAAAATTGATAGACTAGAATTCGATAATATTTCTATAATATCTATAAATAATATCTATAATATTATATCTATAATATTATAATATAAACTATATTCTAATAAAAAATAGAAAAAGAAATTAAAAAAAATAAATTAAATAATAAAAGATCTGTTTTTGACATGAAATGGATATATCCATATTTCTCTGACTTATATTTATGAGATAATAAAATATGGCAAAACCTATACCAAAAATTCGTTCACGTAGAAATGGACGTATTAGTTTACGTAAGAATGTGCGTAGAATACCAAAGGGAGTTATTCATGTTCAAGCTAGTTTCAACAATACCA